TAGAAAAGAGTTCCAGCACATATAGTGACATATATAGTGAAACGATACTCTGGTTCTCAAGAAAAAGAATCGTTTTTTTTAATATCCACTCACTCGTTATTATTATTAATTAAAAATCCTAGTGATTGGATTTATATGCTTATTGTGATAGGAAATGAAATATTCAAAAAGATATTTTTCATCGAATGACTATTCATCTAGTGTATTTTCATGTAAATAGAGGCAAGAAAGCTCTATGGAAAAATGGTGGTTCAATTCGATGTTGTTGAATAGGGAGTTAGAATACAGATGTGGACTAAGTAAATCAATGGATAGTTTTGGTCCTATTGAAAATACCAGTGTAAGTGAAGACCCAATTCTAACTGATATGGATAAAAACATTCAGAGGTGGAGTAATAGTGACAATTCTAGTTACAGTAATGTTGATTATTTAGTCGGCGTTGGGAACATTCGGAATTTCATATCTGATGACACTTTTTTAGTTAGGGATAGTAATAGGGACAGTTATTCCATATATTTTGATATTGAAAATCAAATTTTTGAGATTGATAATGATCATTCTTTTCTAAGTGAACTAGAAAGTTTTTTTTATAGTTATAAGAATTTCAGCTATCTGAATAATGTATCTAAGAGTGACGATCCCGACTATGATCATTACATGTATGATACTAAATATAGTTGGAATAATCACATTAATAATTGCATTGACAGTTATCTTCGTTCTCAAATCTATATTGATGGTTACATTTTAGGTGATAGTGATAAATACAATGACAGTTACATTTATAGTTACATTTGTGGTAAAGGCAGAAATCTTAGTGAAAGAGGGAATTCCAGTATAATAACTCGCACGAATGCTACGAGTGATAGTGATTTAACTAGAAGAGAAAGTTCTAATGATCTAGAGGAAACTAAAAAATACAGACATTTGTGGATTCAATGCGAAAATTGTTATGGATTAAATTATAAGAAAGTTTTGAAATCAAAAATGAATATTTGTGAACACTGTGGATATCATTTGCAAATGAGCAGTTCAGATAGAATCGAACTTTTGATTGATCGAGGTACTTGGAATCCGATGGATGAAGACATGGTTTCGGGGGATCCCATTGAATTTCATTCAGAAGAGGAACCTTATAAAGATCGTATTTATTCTTATCAAAGAAAGACAGGATTAACTGATGCTGTTCAAACAGGCACAGGTCAACTAAAAGGTATTCCCGTAGCAATTGGGGTTATGGATTTTCAGTTTATGGGGGGTAGTATGGGATCCGTAGTAGGTGAGAAAATCACCCGGTTGATCGAATATGCTGCCAATCAATTTTTACCTCTTATTCTAGTATGTGCTTCTGGAGGAGCACGTATGCAAGAAGGAAGTTTGAGCTTGATGCAAATGGCTAAAATATCTTCTGCTTTATATGATTATCAAGCAAATAAAAAGTTATTCTATGTCTCGATCCTTACATCTCCTACTACTGGTGGGGTGACGGCTAGTTTTGGTATGTTGGGGGATATCATTATTGCCGAACCCAATGCTTACATTGCATTTGCGGGTAAAAGAGTAATTGAGCAAACATTGAATAAAACAGTACCTGAAGGTTCACAAGCGGCTGAATATTTATTCCATAAGGGCTTATTTGATTTAATCGTACCGCGTAATCTTTTAAAGGGCATTCTTAGTGAGTTATTTCAGCTCCATGCTTTCTTTCCTTTGACTCCAAATTAAATCAAGTAGAGCTTTAAATTATTCAATTTCTTTATTATTTTTGATTTATTATTTTCTATTTTATTATACTATATTCTAAATTCTAAATAGAATATAATTATACTATTCTAAAATTCATTCTAATCATTCTAAAATGAATATTAAAATATTATTATTAATACTATTTTCTTTTTTTTATTATATTGAATTTATTATTTAATATTTAATTATTATATTATTATTTAATTATTAGAATTCTATTTATTAATTATATATATTTTAATTATATTTAATATTTAATTTTTAATTATATTTAATTAGAAATTCTAATTATATTTAATTATATTTAATATTTAATTATATATTTAATATATTTAATTTATATTGAATTTCTATTAATCATTTTTTAATTTATATTAAAAATTTCTTATATATACTCATATACTCATACTCATTTAGATCTATTTCGTACTCATTTAGATCTATTTCGTATAATTCTATATAGTATATAGAATTATAGAATTATAGAATTGTATTCAATATAGATTGAATAGATTTCTATATGAAAATCTACTTAGTATAAGTATATATGAATTCTAGTGATTATGATTATAAAATCTCTTTATAACAATTTAGAACAATATAAAAATAACAGGTAAAAATCTTAATAGAACAATAACAAAAAAAAACTAAAAAAATAACAGGTACAAATATTAAATCGAGGTACCCATTCTATGATAACTCTCAGCAACTTACCCTCTATTTTTGTGCCTTTAGTAGGCCTAGTATTTCCGGCAATTGCAATGGCTTCTTTATTTATCCATGTTCAAAAAAACAAGATTTTTTAGATACGGACAGCAGTAGGGACAAATCTCATCTATTTTTTTAGATCTAGAAGCAATTCGATGAATTACTCCTAAAGGTTTACATAAAAATAGTGCTAGTTGATGAGAGTTACTTCGCAAATAAGGAAAAGTAAAAATAAAAAAGTCATTTGGTTGGGTTATTTTCCCAATTCCAAAAAAATACAACTGGATCTAATATGGGTTGGCGATCAGAACGTATATGGATAGAACTTATAACGGGGTCTCGAAAAACAAGTAATTTTTGCTGGGCCGTTATCCTTTTTTTAGGTTCATTAGGGTTCTTATTGGTTGGAACTTCGAGTTATCTTGGTAGGAATTTGCTATCTTTATTTCCATCTCAGCAAATTCTTTTTTTTCCACAAGGGATCGTGATGTCTTTCTATGGAATCGCTGGTCTCTTTATTAGCTCTTATTTGTGGTGTACAATTTCGTGGAATGTAGGTAGTGGTTATGATCGATTCGATAGAAAAGAGGGAATAGTGTGTATTTTTCGTTGGGGATTTCCTGGAAAAAATCGTCGTATCTTTCTCCGATTCCTTATGAAAGACATTCAGTCGATCAGAATAGAAGTTAAAGAGGGTATTTATACTCGTCGTGTCCTTTATATGGAAATCAGAGGACAGGGGGTCATTCCCTTGACTCGTACTGATGAGAATTTGACTCCACGAGAAATTGAACAAAAAGCGGCGGAATTGGCCTATTTCTTGCGTGTACCAATTGAAGTATTTTGAAAAAAAAAAATGAACTGAAAAATGAATAAAATGAATGCTTTCTTAAAAAAAAACGGAAAAAATTCTTGAATTTTTTTTTTGAAATATGAAATATTTTATATTTTCAATTTTGATAGTTTGATAGAAAGGGTGTTTTTTCGTTTCGAAATCCAACTAATATTCATTACTTGAAGTGCTCTTTCATGCATTCATCGAAAGGGGCAATTGCTTCGAATTTTAGCAATTGATATCTTTGGAAACAATCTTTTTTTTTCTTCATTCGAATTGGAAGCAGACTCTTTCTTTTTCTTATTCTATTTGTGTATTCTTTCTAAATTCAAGAACTAACTCCCGAATTGCAAATAAAAAAAACGTGAGAATAGATTTGATTTATAGGCTCTATGACTTGTAATAGAACTTATGCTTGATAGAAATATTCTTATCATATAGAGTTGACGAATGAGGTGAAGCTGACTTCATTAAAGACGAAAAATGGCAAAAAAGAAAGCATTCATTCCCCTTCTATATCTTACATCTATAGTCTTTTTGCCCTGGTGGATCTCTTTCTCATTTAAGAAAAATATGGAATCTTGGGTTACTAATTGGTCAAATACTAGGCAATCCGAAATTTTCTTGAATGATATTCAAGAAAAGAGTATTCTAAAAAAATTCATAGAATTAGAGGAACTCTTACTCTTGGATGAAATGATAAAGGAATACCCGGAAACACGTCTACAAAACCTTCGTATCGGAATCTACAAAGAAACGATCCAATTGATCAAGACGCACAACGAAGATCGTATTCATACGATTTTGCACTTCTCGACAAATATAATCTGTTTCCTTATTTTAAGTGGTTATTCTATTCTAGGTAATCAAGAACTTATTATTCTTAACTCTTGGGTTCAAGAATTCCTATATAACGTAAGCGACACAATAAAAGCTTTTTCTATTCTTTTATTAACTGATTTATGTATAGGATTCCATTCGACCCATGGTTGGGAACTAATGATTGGTTCTGTCTATAAAGATTTTGGATTTGCTCATAATGATCAAATTATATCCGGTCTTGTTTCCACTTTTCCAGTCATTCTAGATACAATTTTGAAATATTGGATTTTCCGTTATTTAAATCGTGTATCTCCGTCACTTGTAGTGATTTATCATTCAATGAATGACTGAAAAAAGGATCCACTGATCCAATTATAAATAGAAAGTTTGTTATTTTGTACAAAAGCTAACTATTCAACAATTGACTTATTCTTTTCTTTTTCTTTCTACTCATCCAGGGGATTCCTCCTATATTCCAGTAAAATTCTTTCAGTACATAGCAGAATCATGGATAGGGAACTGTACCAGTGACCAACCTAATTTTATTGTAGAACTTTTCAGGATCAATGATTGGACCATGCAAACTAGAAATTACTGTTCTTGGATAAAGGAAGAGATTACTCGATCAATTTCCGTATCGCTCATGATATATATAATAACTCGAGCACCCCTTTCAAATGCATATCCCATTTTTGCACAGCAGGGTTATGAAAATCCGCGAGAAGCAACTGGCCGTATTGTATGTGCCAATTGCCATTTAGCTAATAAGCCCGTGGATATCGAGGTTCCACAAGCGGTACTTCCTGATACTGTATTTGAAGCAGTTGTTCGAATTCCTTATGATATGCAAGTGAAACAAGTTCTTGCTAATGGTAAAAAGGGGGCTTT